AATCCGGTATAAATATTAGAAAGGGCGGAAACCCCATCTTCGCAAACATGAATAGATATATCTTTATTTTACAATTTTTCACAAAAAAGATTTATGCGAAAGGATTTGTCTTTGATGAAAAGTTTTCTATTTTTAGAGTTCAATTTTTTAATAATTTTAATTCAATGTAGATACCTATCCAAAATAATATGAATGACTCACTATTAACTCGGTTTTTTGGCCATAATCATTATGTAGGAGAGGTGGCCGAGTGGTTCAAGGCGTAGCATTGGAACTGCTATGTAGACTTTTGTTTACCGAGGGTTCGAATCCCTCTCTTTCCGTACTCTTCACCTAATTCACCAATGTTACTGACTGCAATGCATCAAATAAGAATGTATACTCCAACAGTTAGACCTTTCTTTGATATCGATTATGTATTCCTAATCCAAATCTTCTGTGGTACGAAAAATACTGGGCAAAATGGACAAGGAATGAAAATCCCCTACCGATCTATGATACATGAATGAGATCAAAATCCCCAGATCAAACCCCTTACCTTATTTACCCCGGGTCCCTTTACTTAAGCCAAAATGGAGAGGTCAAAATTGTCCGAACCCTTGTTATTTTAGTTGGGGTTAAGTCTGACGAGAGTAATATTCTACAACTAGCAATTCATTTATTTTCAAACCGACCCATTTACTATCTATTATTTGATTGACGAATCCTTCATATTGGAATGGGCGAAGAGTCAAATGGTTTGGCAACTCCTCGCGGGGGGATGAATCAAGATAATTTTGAATCAGAGCCCTAGATTTTTGCTCATCCCTCACTGTAATAATATCTCGGGGTTTACAGCGATAACTTGGTATATCTACTATACGACCATTAACTAAAATATGTCTATGGTTAACTAATTGGCGGGCTTGAGGAATAGTCGAAGCCATACCCAATCGAAAAAGGATGTTATCCAAACGCATTTCAAGTAATTGTAGTAAAACCTGACCTGTTGATCCTTTGGCTTTTCCGGCGATACGAACGTATTTAAGTAATTGTTGTTCTGTAAGACCATAATGAAAGCGCAATTTTTGTTTTTCTTCTAAACGAATACGATATTGAGATTTTTTTCCGGGGCGCGATTGGTTTCTAAGATCGCTTCCGGCTCTAGGCTTTTTACTAGTTAGTCCCGGTAAAGCCCCCAGACGACGGATTTTTTTGAAACGAGGCCCTCTGTAACGTGACATAAAGACTCCTTATTTTTTATGAAATTTCATAAAACAAAATTAAAACTAAACTAAAATATGATAAATTAATCGAAATTTACTGAAGTATTGTATTACAAAGAATAATTAGAGGAATTGTATCAATATCCGGACCTTATTGTATATAAATAATTGTATTATATAAATAAAAAGAATTTAAAAAATTTAAAATAATAATAAAAAAAATTAAAATAATAATAAAAAAAATTCAGGGTTCTTTTCTTGTTAAAATAATAATAAAAAAAATTCAGGGTTCTTTTCTTGATTGATTTGTTCTACAGAGACCGAACTCCTCCAATCCCATTTTTATTCATAATTGGAAGTTCCTACGAGATGATAGGGTGACCCTTGGGAAAAGGGAAAGAAGTTTTTCGCTTTGATTTCACATTATCAATTATGTAAAAAATAAAAAATCAAACAAACGGAGAAAAGCCGGCTATCGGAATCGAACCGATGACCATCGCATTACAAATGCGATGCTCTAACCTCTGAGCTAAGCGGGCTCACATAACATAAATTGTACACGTATACTAATTTAGCAAACTACTGAAATATTAACTGTTCATTCTTAGCTATTTCATAAGAAATATGATATATAGAAAAATAGAAATTCATAAGAAATATGATATATAGAAAAATAGAAATATCAAAAATAAGGAAGAATAGAAATATAGAATTTTATAATTTCCAAACATATTGGATATTTGAATATTATAGAACATACCTATTAATATAGCGATATTATTAAATATCGCGATATAAAATTTTGATCGATTTCTCAAATATATGTTTATCAATAATAAATATCTTAATTAGCTTAATTAGATGGTAAGATTTTTTTTACTATTCTATGTTTACTCTATGTTTACTATTTTTTATTACATAATTTTATTATATTTCATATATATTTTATATATAGAATATATAGAAATATATATATTTCATTTTAATTTAATTTGAAAATATATTTTAATATTTCATTTTAAATAAAATCGAGTAAAGTAATGTAATTAAGTTTAGAATCTTATTCTATTTCTATATTTCTTGTATATTACAATCTTATAATATTATTATTTATTATATATAATTCGAAATAATTTCATATTTCATATTTAATTAATAAATAATTTTATTTTGAATTCTCTTCGAATTCTAAATTAACGGAATGGTTAGTTATAGCCATTTTATTAGTTTTAGTTATGGCTATTAATTGAATTTAAAATTAATAATACTCAAATCTTCCTTTTCGTTTTTTTGTT